ATTAATGGTCCCAAATTTTTGGTTGATAGAGAATCAAAGTAAAGTAGACTTACCAAAGAATAACGAAATGCTATGGTTCTAAAATATGATTTTTTTATTGAATTTTTTATTCAGAAGTAATTCGCGGGATTAGGCACTCTTTCCTAGTTATAGTGCCACTGGGTGAATCCAGCCTATTCTTGAAATGAACAACTCACACACACTCCCTTTCCAAAAAAGATCAATACACCGAAGACTACACTTAGATTTATTAGATTTGTTGCTAAAATATCGGTATTAAACCCGAAACTCCCGGCGGATGGCCAGTGACCCAAGTAAACGAAAGAATCGGTTAAATTTTTCATATAATCTCCTCTTCTAGCTAAACTATAAAAAAAAAAAAGAACTCGGTCCCTTTTTTTATTCTTTTTATTGAAAATAAAAAGAAAATTTTAGTTAATAATTTATAAGTTAATTTACCTATTTGGATATTTGTAAACAGAATAAAAAACCTATTCTATTTACAAATTTATTTTCCAAAATTTTTAATTTTCAATAATAATAATGAGACTTAACTTAATTAGAATTAAGCTAGAATTTGAGACCAAGTTTTATGTCAATTTTTAAAAACCTAAACCTCCCTTTTTCACAACACTCCTAAAAAAAGTTTCCATTAAAAAGAATAAGGGGAAGAAAGCGAATTGATGTGCTAATTCCCCATCCTCAAATTAGTCCTTCCCAAGGATTGTTGTCTCAATGAATAATTGTAGGAATTAAATCTTGACAGAATTAAAAAACTACGAAAAAAAAAAATTTCTGATTTCTAGGATTAAACAAAAGGATTCGCAAATAAAAGCGCTAATGCTACAACCAGGCCATAAATTGTTAAAGCTTCCATAAAAGCCAAACTAAGCAATAAAGTACCTCGTATTTTTCCTTCTGCCTCAGGTTGTCTCGCGATACCTTCGACAGCTTGACCCGCAGCTGTACCTTGACCAACTCCAGGTCCAATAGAAGCAAGCCCAACAGCCAACCCAGCAGCAATAACCGAAGCAGCAGAAATCAGTGGATTCATGATAAGTTCCTCACACCAAAATAAAGAAATAGTTAATGATACAATCATCCAATGACTTAGGACTTAATTATAATTAAGTCATCCCTAAGATTCATCCAGCCAAAAAAACCAAAAGCTTTAATTGAAATAATATAATTATATTATTGAATCATAAGAATTACTTTGATATTAGTTCCTATCCACGAGATTTTGAAAAATTCAAACTATATATTCGACTTTTTTATGCCATTTCTTTTTTGTGAACCATTCTTTGAATTCTTCGTTCTTTTTTTTATCGTTTTTTTCAGCCAATTCAAAGATAAAAAGGAAGAACTTCTAATCGAATCCTTATCTAAATCGAAATTCACAAAAGAGTAGTGGGACAGATTATATAGATCTTTAACTCATATATACCTAGTCAATATCAACTATCACATATACAAGTGTTTCTTACATAACGTAAACCAACTATTCTATAATTGGGCTAACCTAAAAACGAATATAAAAAAAATAGTTAATGATGACCCTCCATAGATTCACCTATATAAGCCGCAGCTAAAGTGGCAAAAATTAGAGCTTGAATCCCGCTTGTAAATAATCCAAGGAACATGACAGGGATAGGAACCACTAAAGGTACTAAAGAAACAAGAACAACAACTACTAATTCATCAGCTAATATATTTCCAAAAAGTCGAAAACTAAGTGATAGGGGTTTTGTAAAATCTTCTAAGATGTTAATGGGTAAAAGAATTGGAGTTGGTTGAATGTATTTACTGAAATACCCTAATCCTTTTTTGCTAAGACCCGCATAAAAATATGCTACTGATGTGAGTAAAGCTAAAGCAACCGTCGTATTTATATCATTCGTTGGTGCTGCTAACTCCCCTTGAGGTAATTGGATAATTTTCCACGGTAAAAGGGCTCCTGACCAGTTAGAAACAAAAATAAATAAAAACAGGGTTCCAATAAAGGGAACCCATGGACCATATTCTTCGCCAATCTGGGTTTGACTCACGTCTCGAATGAATTCAAGGACAAATTCAAAGAAATTTTGGCCGGCAGTTGGAATGGTTTGTGGATTGCGAACCGCTAGAACTGCGGAACCTAATAAGATAGCAATTACAACCCAAGAAGTAATAAGGACTTGCGCGTGGACTTGGAACCCCCCTATTTGCCAATAGAAATGTTGACCTACTTCTACACCAGATATCTCATATAACCCTTCTTTTATTAGTGTGTTGATGGAACATGATAAAACATTCATATTGCCCTCTGACAGAAATGAAGAACTTTAAATTATTTTGATTCAAGACCCCCCTTTTTTTTTACTTGAATTTTATATTTTAGTTTTGGATACCAACTAAACAAATCACACAATATCCCCAGTTTTTTATCTCTTTTTCTTTTGTACGATTCAAGAGTCGTAAGCGATTTTAGAAATCGAAATACAGGGACCCTCAAAAAAAA